ATTCAAAAATTTCACCTAATTGGGCACGTCTAGCATATTTTTTAACAGTCACAGGATCACTATAACTGACTCCATTGAGTTCGCCACCATAGAACTCAACAGTTACACCTACTTGTTCAACACTATACTTTGATTCTGCTCTCCTAAAAGGAACATCGGCTCTCACAATTCCGTCTCCATCCACCAAAACCACCGGAAATGTTTCAAAAAAAGTAGGCATACGACGTACAAAAAGCTCGCGCCCTTCTTTATCTCTAAAGACAGGGTGCCCTAACCATCCAATAGCTATTCCATCCCCGTTATCCATTGACCCTGCTCTGAATAATCCCCCTTTTGCCGGATTATTACCAATGTAATCATAAAAAGCTAATTTTTCGGGAATTTTAGACCAAGCTTCCGATAAACTTAGATTTTCGTCTAGTCCGGCGCTAACTCTTCGGTATATTTCTTGCTGAAAGTATCCTTGATCCCACTGATAACGAGTGGGACCAAATAATTCGATTGGAGTTGTTGCTGAACCATACCACATAGTTCCAGCAACAACGAAAGCTGCAAAAAAAACAGCAGCGATACTACTGGAAAGTACAGTTTCAATATTGCCCATACGCAATCCTTTGTATAGACGTTGAGGCGGACGGACACTAAGATGGAATAAGCCCGCTAATATGCCCAATGTACCCGCTGCAATATGATGAGAGGCAATTCCTCCGGGAACAAAAGGATCAAAGCCTTCCGCGCCCCATGCAGGACTTACAGGTTGTACTTTTCCGGTTAGTCCATAAGGATCGGACACCCATATTCCAGGACCATACAAACCTGTTACATGAAATGCGCCAAAACCAAAGCAAGCCAACCCTGAGAGAAATAAATGAATTCCAAAGATCTTAGGCAAATCCAAAGAAGGTTTGCCCGTACGTTCATCGCAGAATATTTCTAGGTCCCAATACACCCAATGCCAGATAGCTGCCAAGAAGCACAAACCAGAAAACACAATATGTGCCCCTGCCACACCTTCATAACTCCAAATACCTGGATTCGTTATAGTTCCCCCTGAAATACTCCAACCACCCCACGAATTGGTTATTCCTAAACGAGTCATGAAGGGTATAACGAACATACCTTGTCTCCACATTGGATCGAGAGCGGGGTCAGAGGGATCAAAAACCGCTAATTCGTATAAAGCCATCGAACCGGCCCAACCAGCAACTAGGGCTGTATGCATTATATGGACCGAAAGTAATCGACCAGGATCATTCAATACGACAGTATGAACACGATACCAAGGCAAACCCATGGAAATACCCCTTTATAAAAAAAAACTAGACACTATGTCACTTTATTTTATCGCATTGGAATTGGAAAAGACTATACTATGTACCTAACTTTTCAGTAGATTCTGTATGAGAAAAAGTTAATATTTATTCCGTTCCATTGAAAATAAGGGAAAAATTCTGTTCGTAAGAACAAAGAGAAGCGGATCTATTCTATACCCGATAAGTACCAATACGCAATGGGAGGATTACTCCTACTTTCGGGAAACAAATACATAGATACTTGTTTATCATTTCAACGATTGATACGTTAGTTAAATTTTCTCTTTATTCATTCTGTCTTACTCTATAAACCTTTCAATATAAACCTTTCAATCTATGTATAAAAATCTATGTATAAAATACAATAAAGAGAAAAAGAGATAAAAATGATAAAGCCATTGTTACGTTTCCATATTAACGCGAAGTATAGTACTCAATTTTTTCTTTAAATTAATGCCCGTTGGTGTTCCAAAAGTACCTTTTCGGAATCCCGGAGAGGAAGATGCAACTTGGGTTGAGTTATAGTGCGACTTGTCAGACATATTGAGTCATATGGAATTTACCCGTTTTCTCCCCCGATCGAGATATCCTCTGTTTCGCCCAAGAAATATTGTATTGAGGGAAGCATCAATCATTCGGAGCGTGAAGTGTAATTAGATCAATTTATTTATATTTGCATTTTGGGATCCATATTATCAATTAGGAGGATTTATGGTTCACTTGGAAAAATAAAAATAAAGTATTCAGGCTCCGTTCAGAAAATACCAAATTGGTAATATATGTATGATTATTACTTGTATTATAAAGGATTCTTATCCTTACTATATTACTATAAGTAATATGAGTTACTATAAGAGTGATTTCAAACGTCCAACCAATAACCAACAGAATAGCATGATGAATACATCAAATAGTTGAGTTGGGAAAAGACATGAAACGAATTGAAAAAAAAAAAGAAGTGGTACTGAGATTATTTGCCCTATATGTGCAAATAAAATTCGGACAGATCTTTTCCCGGAGTAGAACATGAACCTAAAAGAATTGCAAGGGCCCATTCAGGAACAAGAAAATTGCATCGTGATTTGAATATCGATGAAATAATACATCAATGAGAGAGATTAGTTCAATTTCAATAAGTTCAATAAATTCTTTTTTTATAGGTAAGGAAGCGAGAACACATCTCATGTTTTTTGAAAAATGGAAGAAAAACGTTTTTTTTTAGAAAAACCTATTAATATTAAGTTAAAGAAAAAAGAAATAGAACAAGAATCGACACATTGATTCTTTTTTCTCCATTTCATTTTGATTTTGAACCGTATGCATCCAAAGGTGCGTGTACGGCTCCTAAAGGACTAAAGGATAGGATTTTGTCCTAATCAACCGACTTTATCGAGAAAGATTACTTTTTTTAGGACAAGAGGTCAAGGAGGAGATCTCGAATACTATTGTTGGTCTCATGGTATATCTCAGTATAGAAGATCAGACTAGGGATCTTTATTTATTTATAAACTCTCCCGGCGGATGGGTAATATCAGGAATAGCTATTTTTGATACTATGCAATTTGTGACGCCCGACGTGCATACAATATGCATGGGAATAGCCGCTTCAATGGCATCTTTCATCCTGGTCGGAGGAGAAATTACCAAACGTCTAGCATTCCCTCACGCTTGGCGCCAATGAGTTTTTATTTGAAAAAAAAAAGAAACACTATGCCTTCGCCATATTGAATATGAATAATAAGTAATAATAGCATGGCACTTCGAGTTCGATCTAAACAAACCATTATTTTTTTTTATTGTTTTTTCATAACATGAGATTTTGTATCGAGATAGTAGTATGAAACAAAGGGTATTTCCGATTTGTTGATTTTATGTGTCGGGAGTACATTTCAGCGTCACAAACTTTTTTTCTTCCACACCAGAAGTCTCTTTTTGATATTCATCTTATGAAAGAGTACGAAAAAAAAGAAATTTTCCTTATTTGATCGTATCAGAAGGGAACTTTGGGATTGCTAAATCATAGATAAGATATCTATATAAAGCAACAGAACCATCATAGTATTTTTTACTCCTACGAAAGGAAGGGTGGTAAATGGATAATTCAACGATCTGAATCAGATAAATTATATTTATTCGATAGAATAGAAGAGAAGAATAAAGTAAATTCCATTGCGGAGCCGTATGCAACATAGAAATGCCCGTACGGTTGTTCAATTCCATTTTCTTCTTTTTATTTTTTTTATCCTTTAATTTAGCCCAATCATGCGAGATAGAAGAACCTGTTATATCAATAACATTAGGTTAGGATTATGATTCATCAACCTGCTAGTTCTTTTTATGACGGAAGATCAGGGGACTTTTTCAGGGAAACGAGACAGATAGTGAAACTTCGCGAAACCCTCACAAAGGTTTATGTACAAAGAACAGGTATGCCTCTTTGGGTTGTAGCCCAAGACATGGAAAGAGATATTTTTATGTCAGCAACAGAAGCCCAAGCTCACGGCATTGTTGATCTTGTAGGGGCGGATCCTGAGGATTTCGAGGATTTTTTATTGTAAATCTATTTCAAACCGTAATTGAATTTTCTGTGATTTTATATTGAATAGAAAAAATTGATAATCATTAATTATCAGATTAATTCTCAGGTTAAGATCGATCTAAACCAACCCATTCCATTCTAATTTCTAATTATATATACAACGTATATATATATATATACGACATGCCAACTATTAAACAACTTATTAGAAATGCAAGACAGCCAATAAGAAATGTTACGAAATCTCCCGCTCTTAGAGAATGTCCTCAGCGTCGAGGAACATGTACTAGGGTGTATGTGCGACTCGTTCAGATCATGAGTTCGAACAAATACAAACGAGAAAATTTTTCCAGTATTACTGAACGGCACCAATGAATAGAGTAAATGGAAAAGATTTTTAATATATCTATATTGTGTATTGTGTATGGAATTTATGGTTTCCATTGGTGTAAATCCAATCACCTAAATTTTAGATGAAAAGCAATTCCCCATAGGTAGTAAATAGTTATCCATTAAGCGGAGGAAATGGTATCATAAGAAGCAAAAAGATTATGCTCCCATTGTTAAAAGAACGGACTAAGAGGGTCAGCTACCTAGCCAACTTTCCTAATTAAATGCCGTTACTGTATAGATAACTCTTATTGTGAAAAGAGCTATTACTCTATAATTGATAATTGATGGGTAGAGCCAAAGAGTGTAAACTATACAAGTTCACAATACCATTTGATTAAATGAAATAAGAAGCTCCGGTGTATAGAGAGGACCTCGCCGTTTAAGAAATAACCATAGAAACGAAGGAACCCACTTTTTTTTAGTATCATTAGAATTTATTATTTTCAGGTGAAATGCCTGAAAGGAATAAAAAATGGTGGTAAGGAAGGTTATAGTAGCAAAAGCCATTCGAATTCATATTTTATATATCGGAATAATCCGTTTTGTTATTTATCGACCAAGGGGGATAAAAGGATGGCTGAAAGAATAGAAATCAATTAGTTATTCATTAAGGTTTAATTTGATTCAATGACAAGAGTTAGACGGAGATATATAGCTCGTAGACGTCGAACAAAAATTCGTTTTTTTGCGTCAACCTTTAGAGGGGCTCATTCGAGACTTATTCGAACGATTACTCAACAAAAAATTAGAGCTTTGGCTTCCTCTCATCGAGATAGAGGCAGGCAAAAGAGGGATTTTCGTCGTTTGTGGATCACTCGGATAAATGCAATAACTCGCGAAAAGTCGGTATTGTATAGTTATAGTATATTAATACATAATCTGTACAAGAAGCAATTGCTTCTTAATCGTAAAATACCTGCACAAATAGCTATATCAAATAAGAATTGTCTTTACATGATTTCCAACAAGATCATCAAATCAAATTCAAATAAAGTAGATTATAAAGTCATGTACAGTAAAGGAATGATTGAAACGAAACAGAATTCCCCGGAGTGACTTCTCCGGGAAGATAGAATAAAAATAACTTAAAAAAAAAAGTAATAAGTAATAGGAATGAACGAACATGTTTAAAAAAAATGGGAATTTTTTTTCTTTTAATACTGGAACCCACTCTTCTAGATTCTAGGCCTTTTCGAACAAAAAACACATCTGAGCTTGAGTTACAATTGGAGTTTTGAGTCAATTGAGGAGTATGTCTATTTTTTTTTTCTAGGACGAGTAATTCGAGTTCGGGGGATCGACTCCGATTTTTTATTCTTAAATAGTCTCTCATTATTAAGAAAGGGTAACAAAGATAAAATACGGGCTTGCTTTATAGCAATAGTAATTAATCGTTGTTGTTTCAAAGTCAATCTATTCACCCGTCTAGATAATATTTTCCCTTGTTCGCTAATAAATCGACTAATTAAACTCATGTTTCTATAATCGATTCGATCCCCCGATCTAATTGGGGGCAAACGCCTACGAAAAGATCGTTTGGATTTGCGAAAAGATTGCTTGGATTTACGAAAAGATTGTTTGGATTTATCCATGGTTTATTCCTTATCTCTAAAATTCTATTTCTTTATTTTATTTACTTCTACTTCAGATCCTACCAAAATAGGCTTTGATTTGTATGCATAATGTATACACATTATTCATATTCTATATTAAAAATGAAAATTAAATATATGTTAAGCTCTTTTTCTTCTTTGACTTGAAAAGAACACATGTGTTCCGTTCAATCTATTTCTTGATTTCCCCATGAATCGTATGCTTGTGACAATAGCGACAAAATTTTCTCAATTCTAATCGACCAGGCGTATTGTGTCGATTCTTTTGAGTAATATATCTAGAAATACCCGGCGATTCCTTATTGACATCATTTCGGGCACAACTGGTACATTCTAAAATAACTATAACTCTTACATCCTTACCCTTAGCCATAAACCCCCTTTTAATTTTGTATCGGCTTAACTTTTACATTTTCGATCCGAGCTGAAGAAGAAGAAAAAAAAATAAATTAAATAGAAGTTACTAACTAGAAATGGAATTTTCTAAAAATTTCGTTGCAATTATCATTAAATTCTTATTTATTAAAAATAAAAAATGAATATTAATGTAATATTAATGTAATTAAGTAAAAATTTTCATTTTTTATTTTATAGAGTAATAAAATAATAATTTTATGAAGTAATAATTAAGTAATACAATTTCTTTCTAACTATCAATTGTTCCTATCCTAAATCCACTAAATTATTATTCTTATTTAATTTAAGTATCTTCTTTCTATGCTATGATTTCGCGGAACCCTCCCTAGACTGGATCCACATTTAAATTTTAGGTCTCCCAAATTCAAATTCGATCTATCACATTTTTGTTGAGGTTCCATACACTTTTTTTTTCTCCCTATCCTAAAGCTAAGGAACTGAAATGAAAGAACTGAAAAAGGAAGGGAGGAAATTAGAAATTTGAGTCATGTAGAATTGTATCTCTAATTTTATTCATTTCTTCACATAATCAATAACTAGAATCAAAAAAATGGGAATGACAAGGCATCCGGGAATAAACGATTAATCTCTATCAATAGGCCTGCTAAAGACCCAAACCATAGAGTACTTAGCACAGGTGCTACGGAGAGATATGTTTTTATATCTCGCATTGAAAATCCTCCTTTCCTATGGATTGTAATACATATGTGTATATGGTCAGATGTTGTAGTTCAAGATCATTTGTATTTATTTTACACAGAATTTCGAACTAAATGCTAAAATAGATATGTACAATTAATCAATAGATGAGATTTTCATCTAATCCCCTGTTCCTGAACATTACTGATAAAACTTTTTTATACGTTAGGTTTCAGATGTATATAATTCTTATATTTATGATATGTATAAGATTTTCTTATATGAAACCAAAAGGAAGAGAAGAAATGATAAGAAAATTGTATATAGATGGAGGAAAAAATGAAGATATGGAAAACAAGACAGGTATTTTATAGAATGAGACTGCCCAACAATTTGAAAAAAAGGGATGTAGCGCAGCTTGGTAGCGCGTTTGTTTTGGGTACAAAATGTCACGGGTTCAAATCCTGTCATCCCTACCTATTACTTCTTCTACGGACAGTAACGAGGATTAATTGAGAACGATTCAAATTGTACATAATTTTCCGTTTTTTGTTTTTTATACTATATGTATGCAAGATGCATTGGG